TTTTCGATCTATTCCTAATAAAAGCCAAGACTCGCTTGGTGGAACGGCAAACACGGCAGACTCAAAATCTGTTTCTAATGGAATATCGGTTCGAATCCGATAGCGAGTATCTCATTTATAAATAGGGGCGGATATAACTTAGGGGTCAAAGTTGCAGATTGTGGCTCCGAAAACACGGGTTCGAATCCCGTTATTCGCCGAAAGAATTAAATCTTTTGTCACAAAATATATATTTCATTTTGCCTGCGGCCCTCATCCTCCCTTAGCTTGAATATTTATGCAGAAAAAAGATATATTTCGCAAATATATCTTTTTTCGTGGGCCATACTCTAAAGTTTTTCGTGAAATTGCGGAGGATTCCTTGTCAAAAAAAAGGGAGAGAGCTTAGAGGCTGCGATCAGGCCACCGACTTTCGGCCTGAAAGGGGCGGCTCTAGCCCTTTGTTTTGTCGGACAGTATTTAAATATTGTGGTGTCCGACGAAATAAAGACCCCTTAGGGCCGCCCTGCCCATGGAGTGCTAGAAAGATGCAGAGCAAAAAAAGATTTTTTTTTGTTCGCGTAGCGCCAGGCTACCATAAAGACTAGATTAATGATACAAGGCGCCGAGAACCAACCCCAGTGGCTCCAATTATGCTGTAGTGAATCCATTTATATAAATTTTAGCGATTCAACTGCCGTCCGGAGAGGTTCATGGTAAGACACGGATAGTACCTTGTACAACTATGTACGGTCTCAGCCACTGAAAAATTTGCCCATTGCTATCCCAGGCTAGGACTTGGGCCCTGCCTAACTCAGCGCTACCTATGCAGAAGGTTTTAGGTGCTGTGTCGTTCGGCTCCCGCATTACACGTTCACCGGCGGGGGAAGATACTCCTTTGCCTTTACAGGCACTATGTGCTTCTTTGGCTCCGGGGGTTGGTTTTCGGGCCGGCTCTACGATTTACTTCGCCGAAATTGCCGAGAAAGAATAGATTTTACAGGACCTGGTGTTTCATGTACCCAGAAAGCTTTTTGTCATGAACTAAGCCACCTCACTACGCCAATCAAGCCTACGGGCTCGATTGTCAAAGTGAGCCCCCGTCACTTGGTTATTCCCCACCAAGTAGCCCTATTAGATCCTCACCTTTCTTTCATGTAACGAATAGAGCGTCAAATGGGTGTGACGTTAAACATTGTTGCGCTCAAAACTCATCAACCATGTTTGTTAATGGATAACTTCTGTCCGTTGGCTTGTTCAACCAAAAACAAAAAACATGCGCCGGGTAGAAACATGAGACCAAGAAGTTGTTGAAATACCGATGTTGTTTCCAAAGTAGTCGCTTTTTCCATATCCATATGATTGAAAACAGTGGCTCCTACGTCTTGTCCATATAATAAAACTAAATTTTGGCTGTAGGAGGCTAGGGGTAGCAGCAATTGTGACCATGTATTGTTCGGTGCTTTTTTAGTCAAGTACAAGATACAAGTAGGACCTGCGCTAGAAGCAAGCTGTGCGATCCAATGGCCGCCGCCCCGATTGTTTGGCAGACTATTTTGATTTTTTTTCTTTTCCCTCGGTTTAAATAAAGTTTTACCTTTAATGGTACACAATATATTCTTGATTTGTCGCCATTGTCGGCTTGTCAAGCCACTACAGTGAAATAAAAGAATATATGGATATTGTTTCTTGATATCTTCGGCCCGCCGAAGGGCACTCGACCTTAGGGAGAGGGCTTTTTTTCGTAGAAATTTTCGTTGCATAAGGCCATTTTAATTTTTTTTTTTTCCGAAACGACTATTACGACGCGCGCAACAGGTATGGCCTTTGTTCGGGTCACTGATGAACTAAGTGGACAGGAGGTGCTTACCTTATGAATGTGATACTGGATGGGCCTGAATCAAAAGTATAGGTCAGTTTTTTATCATAAAAACGTTCCAATCATCCTTATTCGTAATCAATAGCCTAAATATGAAAATAGGGTGCCGACAGCCGATAACAATTTGATCAACGATCTACGATGGTTAACGACGGAGGAGAAAAAACATTTGTTTGAATATCGTGTGCCTGAGTTGCGAAGGAATGAAACTGCACGGAGAGGCAAAGCGATCAAGCAGCATGGCTGCTTGATTAGCGAATAAAAAATCTACGTGGAGTCATAACGCGAAGCGCGCCCGATTCAGAAATCATATTATAAGCTGCGGGGATTATTATGTCCGCGAAGGGGGTACGAGCCTCCTGGTTTAGCACTGACTGGGGCGACCAGTCCTGCCCGCGCGCTAAAAGTACAAGTTCACGATGTACCAAGGCATTTCACTTATCCGGGTTCGGCAACCGAGACCTTAGCATGTGAAAAAAGCTCCGGGATCTCGCTCATCCCGAAAAGGATGACCGAGTAGCAGGAGTCGAGCCGGCTCCTGTGTTTGAAGATGAGGATCTGTACCGGCGAATCGGAGTTGCGGCACCACACCGAATGGCTGACCTTGGGCCGTTGCCCTCCGTTTCGCCGCGCGCGCGAACGTACGCTGTTCACTATACTCCTTTTCGGGGATGATGCGCGACGAGGCGGCCCCCTAACCTTATCATGGAAAAGATAGACCCAATGTAATGGATTATATCACTAGGAAAAAAGGGAGGGGGGTGACTGAACGACATCTTTCTTCTTTTTACAGGGCGTCCACTGGATTAGACAAGCCGCACGGGAAAGAACGGTAAGACCCTATAAATAGAAGGGACACGTAGTGCCTATGGATGCATTTACCGTCGGGGGACTCCACCTAACTGAAAAAGGGACCTAGCAATAGAAAGGCGCGTGATAAGTGGGTAAGGAGCCTATGTACCTACTGATGGGTCCCCGTTTGGCAAGTTTCACTTTGGCGACGCGGTCTATCGGGCAATCTTCCAAGGTGTGCCTTTCCGGGTTCGACGAGGGAGGAGCTAGGGAGAAAGGCAGGTTAGGGAGCTGTGTGATGGGCGGCCACTATCCCGTACGGTTCGTGGAGCAGTAGCCCGGCTCATCGGTGAGCGAGGTAAACCTACGGCCGCCGTACAGGGGCCACCCTCTCTTGGGTCATTCGTCTCCGATAGAATCATTCAGTTTTGAAATAGCGGCGTGGGAAGAGATAACCAGACTTCCCGCCGGGTGCAGCTTATTTCTTATATCGATCGAAACAGATATCGAAGTCATGATGGACTTCTGCGAGCGTCTTTTCCCGTATTTATCTACCTCCCAAAAATTTTGTAAAGCATCATCGAGTGTTAGCTCTGAAAAATTATAACTCAACATTATACGCAGCATTTGTACTTAATAAGGCCGCGAGCCCACCACTGTAGAGGAAATTGCGTAGAAAGCTTCTCGAGCAAACTAACTTTGCCCGTTTTCTAGACCGAAGTACGAAGTGCGGACAAATCCCAGGGGAAAAATCATCTAAGTAGTAAGGGGGGGGTCTCAAACAAAAAATGAACCATGAGACGGGTAAAGCATAAGCCTACGAAAGATGTAGCTCTTCGATTAGCTGGTTTTAGTATATACATATGATTGATTATAGATGATAGTTATTTCCCATACAATAAAAGAAATTAGTAACTGAAAACCTTTTTTGATTGATAGGTTCCGGAACAACTTTTTTGTCCGAAAAAAAGGGTATGTTTGTTTGGACTTCCCCCAAAATAAGAAAATGCGGAGCGCGAAGTGATCAACCGTTCCCTAATGTGCCAACGACGCTACGTGGAGTGATTTCATTCTTGTGTAAGGTTGATTTATGGGCTTTTTTTTGGAGTATAGCCAAGTGGTAAGGCATCGGCCTTTGATGCCGAGAAACAAAGGTTCGAATCCTTTTACTCCAGGCCACCCCCCTGTTTGACGAAAGCAAAAAGAAAGATTTTTGCTCGGTTGAAGGCCCATGGGGCATAAGGCCAGGCTAGCGCTCGTACCAAGAAAATTTGTTTTATTTTGACTCCCCGCTATCACTTCAGAAAAGAGCTTTCGCCCTTTCTCAGTGTCTCCCATCTCATACGAGGTGGTCTCCTTGGAATGCTTATAACCTAGTGTAGGACCCACCGGCGGCCATCTGGGTTATGTCGGTCGGGGGAGTAATAGATCTATGTAATGCTGCTCTCTCTATATAAGATTGGACACCTCATCGATATCAAAATTCTATAGCGAAATTTAGTGCACAGAATTCTCGAAAAACGGATATGATTCCGCACCGGCGACCTATGCCGCCCCTATGTCCTAGAGATGTAATATACGATACAACATCTTTGCGCGACCCACATAAATAGAAATATGCGCTGTATCTATAATTTCATTCCGAGCAGCAGGCTCCTTCTACGCATGTGGTAAATATATATATACCGGGGTCTTAGGTAAAACGAAATCTATAATAAAATCATTCTCGCAATACCAGGTTATTCGTAGATTTCTTTATTCAGATACATTTTTTTGGTTGGTTTTCTCAACACAGCTAAATCCAGAGTATTAAGAAACAAAAATAACCACAATAAATTTTTAATTCCAATCCAATCTGTAAAAGGTAAGCCTACGGAAAAGACTGAGCGAGCCTCCCAACGAAGCCATAACGAAACCTATCCAAATACGGAAAATAAAAGGGAGCTTAATTACCGTCGTATACCAGCCGCCTGTTTCAAAACTTCCGGTTCCGATCAAAGCATATAGATCCGTAAAGAGATTGGTATGTATAGCCACTTTGGTAGTGCTCGTTTCCTGATTCGAAAAATAGAATCTTTTTTCCGGGAACATAGTCAACCAATGTGAAAAACTGTTATGTTCGAGAACTGTAAAGCCCTTCTTTCGTAAAGAAGTGTGCGTAAATCTACCAGCCATTTCTGGCCTTCGTCCCTTCGGCGAACCACAGAAGTTTCCTCCTCCCGTTGGTGGGGAGCTAAAGCCTCTACCGTCGGTCGAGAGCTTCGCACCTTCGGTAGGCCGGGATTGCAACAGGGCAGGACGTGATTCGTCATGCTCAAACATTAATGGGTTTGTCAGGGACGGTTTATAAATGATTGAATTACCACAAATAGAGTGAAAAGTGGGCCCATGTAATTGATCAATACCTCGCAAAGTGCTACGAACCTTTCCCATATGGAGTTCGGAACCCAAAGGTTTTTTCCCTGTAGATTGTATCTTTTTCGCGTTGGGCAGAATTACACCCATAATAAAGATGCAAACTCCTCCATGTGAAAGCTTCATATTAACGGGAGCTTTTCGAAAGTAATAACCAACAGTCATCGGTCCACTCGGTAGGGCGCGAACAAGAAAACATCTACTCCAATTCAAGTTATTTCTTCTCAGTGACGATATAATAAGCTCGCGTCTTCTCTGCCTCTGAAAAACAAAGAAAGGAAATTTGTGCCTCGCTAACCTATCGCGCCTACGATGAGACGATAAAAGGAACGTACGGAAGGGGAAGAAACAAAACACACCGCAAAAAGATTCTAAATATGAAAAGTCCCCCATGAATTTGATAATAGTAAAATGAGAAAACAACAACAAGGCCCGACACAGGGCCCGTACACTGTCAGCCAGGCTCCCGGACTTTGTTTTGTCGGACACCACAAAACCAAAATACTGTCCGACAAGGGCCGCCGGGGACTGTATGACAAAAAGGGGAGAAAAAGATTGACGAAAAAAGGAAATATATTGGATTTTTTCAGGTGAGCTTCTCTCAATTATGTTGGGTAACAGAAGGGGTCTTGCTCTTATCGAAACTATCCTTTTTGCTTCGTCCAGAGAGCGCATGAACCCCCTGGAATGTATGAGAACTAAAACGAGTAATAGAGATGTAGAAATAGGTATTATAGTACCATTAGAAAAAGGAGCACCTGTGGAAACATCTCTACTTACCAACCATTGAAATAGTATGGGTGCTGCTGTGCCGCGAAGCACAACCGGAAAAATAGAAAAAAAGAAAAAATTCTGTAGTTGGACCATCTGCTCTATTTGTTTTGATTATTTCGCTCCTTCGGATCAGAGAATACGGTCTATTCCCTCGTGCTCGCTCCCATGAAGAATGCGTACGGAAAAAAATCTTTTTTAGGTTCGAAGGTCTCGACCAGCGAGAGAGGAGTGTATCTGACTGAAATGAAGTAGCCTCCTTCTGTCCCGATACAGCGCAAAGTGCTGGATCGGGCTAAAGTCACTTATAATAGGTAGCTTTTTCATTTAGGCTTTCTACTTGCTCCGTATACAATGACTTCGCCGCGACCTTCTGTGCCCTGCCCTCCACCATGAGCTTTGCTAAACGATCGGATCGATACGAGTGCACAACTAGAGTGCTTCGTGAATGCCACAAGATCTGGTTCACAGGTTTTGAGACCGTAGGATTTCGGTTTGATGATGGAACAGATAATGCCCCCCCAACTAACTGGGTACCTGATTGCTGCTTCATTCTGAAGAGAGAAATAAAAGATATGCTGGTAATTACGGAGAAAAAACACCATAAAAAGATTCCTCGTGTCGAATCTGTAGCAAAACTATGAACGGAAGCTGGCAATCCGGAACGCACAAAAAAAGTTCCTGAAATACGACATAGAAAAGTAACCGTATTGAGAAACAAGGTCCAATCATTCAATTTAGGTAAAATGACTGAATGAATACAAGCCGTAGCTAATACCCAAGGCATGAAAGAAGCATTTTCTACGGGATCCCAGAACCACCAGCCGCCCCAGCCTAATTCATGATAAGCCCACCAACTTCCCAGCAATATGCCTACCGTTAAAAAGCACCAACATGTCAAGATCCAAATTTGAATTTGTTTCCACACTACCGTATTCGCGCCACGGGTCCCACCAAAATGAAGATACATAGTATTTGTTTCACGAACAACACTTTTAGCCCGCTCTCCATGGGCCAATGACCCAAAGGGCACGCATAGAGCGGTTCTCGTGTGTGGAAATCTACGAGCCATTTGCGGCCTTCGGGCCTTACTTGGCTTCACCGGAAAAGGACCAAAAAATAAAAATATATTATTCAAACGCGGCCCGTTTAGTATTCCGGATAAACATAAGCAGAAGCCAATAGCACTTGCGACGTATCCCGCATAAATGCAAGGAGGATGTATAGCTAATATGGGATCTTGTAAAACAGGATTTAGTTCCGCAAGTGATTTAGTACAAACAAATGAAATTCGAACGAAAGGATTGGAACTTGCTAATAGAAAAATAGGAAAAAATAAAGCAATGCCTTTATAAATTTGCTGTTCATCCATGAGCGAAATTGCCCGCTGGTCGAGACCTTCGGGCGAAAAATAAATATTTTTTTTTTCTCCGCCCTTTGCTTGTTCCGATACATTGCTGGGTCGGGCCGGGTAACAAAAAAGGAATCCGTAAAAACTTGGGATCCAACACCATAATAACAGACTACCCTCATGATTAGACCAGCTTCCTGATATTTTATAAAACAACGGCGCATTAGCATTTGAGTTGGTGGATACGTTGTAATTGGAAAAGTCGGAAGGAATATAACAGAACAAGATACCAAAGAGAGACATAGTGAACAAAAAAAAATAGGGTGAAACAGCCACGGGACGCAGCTTGTTAGTCAACGCAACGGAAATACTCAGTACTAAAAAATAATGGCCCAATTCCGGTGACGTAACATTATAAACTTTGCTTATAATTGGCAACAGAAAAAGATTTTTTTGCCGTACAACTCTGGGTTCGTTACGGCATTTGGCGTGCCGATTATGAGTCCTACCAACCTCAATAACGGAAGATTACGCACGTCGCAAGCTAGCCTCTTGAAAAACTCTCACAGAATAGCTTCTATGAACCCTATAGAGGGGGGGGCCCAGCATAGAGCCATACGCGCCTTGCCTTTTCCACGAATCAGCAAGCAGAATTGGCGAACAGCTCTATCAGTTGCTTCTTCACGGATCATAAAAACTTTGTGTTCTTCATGATTGACGTCATACATCATGGGCAGTATTTACCCATCAATACGAGATCTTAGGTATAAAAAAAATATAGATATTTTTTTTATACCTAAGGCCGCCTACTTTAGCCAGGATTGACGGGGTCCATATAACGAATAACAAGAATTCTTTGACGACGAGATTTTTCAATGAAAGAAACTTACCCTGGAGCTGCTACGGCCTGCTGGTTCTTGACCCTCGAACCAATAGGGGATAGCCCCTTTAAATGTTTCAACCAAGGCCCACCGCACCACGTGCCTCGCGCGCGTTTTCTTTCCCATAGGCTTTTGGCTCCCGATTGATGACAAAAGGCCCGCCGCAGGGCGGGGCGCTGTCAGACGAGACCAGGTACTGTCCCACGTAGAGAGAAGAAGAAACTGACGAAATAAAAATTATTGACAAGGCTCCAGGAAAGTCATTGGCTTTTTCGCTGCAAATAGAAAGATATAATTATTTGACGTGTCTCCAAAATGAACAAAATCCCAGTTGGAAAGAAAGAGCTAGCAAAGATTAAAAAAATTGGAATGGGCATAGAAATATGTATTGAAGTACCAAATTGGCTAATGCTCGAAGGTTGATGCAATGTATTCCACCAGTTGACGGGAAACTTAATTATTGGTATATTGATTGGCCCTATACATATAGAAATGGAAGCAACATCCGCAGAAAACTCTTGAAAACGCAGTGCACCCGGGTAAATGAAAAACAAGATTAATACAGAGGTTAAACGAGCATCCCATACCCAAAAGGTCCCCCACATAGGTTTTCCCCAAAAACCCCCGGTGACTAGGGTAAACCATGTAAACGAAGCACCTATTTTGGCACCGGTTTTGGAAAATACCTGAAAAAGGGGATGTTTTGTTAATAAGAATGACACACTGCTAATAGCCATTGCGATATAAATAAGTAAACTCATCCGAGCTGCGGGAACATGCACATAAATAATGCGATAATTTTCACCCTGTTGAAAATCGGATGGTGCTACCCAAATACTTAAATAAATAGCTATCGCTGTTGGGAACCAGCAAAATCCAATGAGAATTTGCGCGTAGCGGAAAGAGCAGCACATAAAGAGAAAGGGGCGTAATAACGGGACATACATAGTAATTTTCTAGCTTTTGTCAAACAAAAACGCGAAGCGGGAGGAGAGCTAAAGCAAACCTGCGCTGCGCGCCGTTCCAGCCGTTTAGGCCCCGGGACCTCGGTTCCAGAAGCCAAAGTTCGTTCGTAAAGCCCTTTGCGCTTTTCCTGAAACGCTTATTTCACGGAAATGAAGAAAAAGATAAGTATTTTACTTTTCATAAAGTGAAACGCGGACCGCTTTTTCGATTCAAAAAAGATGATTTTTTCATGGAATAGAAAATGCTGTTTCTTACCACTTTATTCGAGGGTCGACCAAAGAAAGTGAGACACTCGACCAAAGGAATTTATCTACTTCTTAGGTCGCCCGCGTCGACGGACATCAATCAGTTTTTGCAATACCTTTGAGATTTTATTATATGATTATTGAGTGAAATCAATGGTTTCAAGCAATATGATTGTAAAGGCACCTCTGGCGCATTTTAATTAATTCGCCCAAACACGTTCATGGAACGTAAAATACAATTACTTTTACTTCCCCGTACTTGCATACACTATACAAGGATTTCCTTTCTAATATTCACACGTCTGACATAAAAGGTGGTGTTGATTTGGACCTTTCGAAAGACGGTTCGTACTCGAACGTAATATTATAACCCGACGTGGTGACCCACATATTTATTCACAGGCTTTTCGGAAACACAACCTTTTTACGTTGTCACCATAAACCTATTATCCGCCATAAGGGAAACAATTTCCGCCAGTGAACGAGCCGCCGGAGTCGACTGGGCCTTTGGGAAGAAAGAAGAAGTCGCTCCCGAGCTATAGTACAAAAACTGGAATTACGGTGAGCTTCATCAACACCGCGGCGAATTAGCTTAGGTGCATGACCGTGCCAAAAGAGATAGTTGCGAATACTAAACACGATTACTCGACTATCGGACAAATCCACCAAGTCCTCCATTGCCGCGGGGCGGAAATACGGGCGAAGCGGATTTTATCGTCTTACGGACCGTCAAGTACTTCGGTACACTGTTGTAACAATTTGACCGTGGGGTAGGTAAGATTTGCTAGCTTCTTTTCTCGAATTTTTTCACCACCGGCACAACACCTTCAAATTTCAAGGCGGCTATCGTTCATCCCCCCCTGCCCCTTTTAGCCTTTCGTAACGGCCTCCCGGCGGTTAATCAAAAGGTTAAGGGCATATATGCCGAGGTCTCTTTCACGGCAGCGTGCACACTTCCACTTTTTATGTTCAGGGTCGATCAGATCGAGACACTTGACCGGGGGAAAAATTGGTGAAAAGAATTTTAAATCATTTTGCTAGTACGGTTTGAAAAGTGATTGAGACTAGAATGGGAAAAAGAAATGGAAACAAAAGTAAATATCCTATTAATGAAATAACATGGAACCATTCTGTTTCGATAGAGGTACAAAAAACGATTAACGGCAATAAAGTGGGTAAGGTTGTTAGATTTTGCAAGCTGTTCCAACCATTGGATGTGATTCCAAGAGCCAAACGAGAATGAATGCCACACATGAGAGTAAATATCTGGCTTCCTATAATAATAGTGAACCAATTCATTTTGGATTGATCAAATTGGTACGGAAGTTGTAACACGGGAAAACTACAGAAAACACCACTTATTTGAAGAACCCAGTGGCCATACGATTTAGAAAGTAGGATTTTTTGCGAACAATAACCGCTTAAATAATACAATTCGAGTGTACCGTCTTCAAAATCATTTTGAAAAAAACGTTCAGGGAGAGGGGCAAACAACAAACAAATCCAAATTAGACCTAAATGAAAATGACATGAGAAATCTTTGGAAAAGCCTATCATTAAAGGCATGACTACGATATACAACAGAAATGGAGAAAAAGTAGTTATTAGTAGAGATAAATTGAGTGAAATATGTTGATGAAACAGTTTCATAAAAATTTTCAAGGCACGTAGCGCCATCGAGAGAAGTTCTTTTTTTTTAGTTCTCGGACCCAAATATATATATTTTTTTTTTCGTGGAACTACGCCGCGAATGGACTAAATAAATAGGGGGAAAGCCCAAAAAATGCGTTGAGGCCAAAGATGGAGAACGCGTTTTCAAGAGTCTCGTTCCCTTCCCTAACCCGCTCCCCCATCGTCAAGGGAGACAGCCGCCAGTAAAGATGCGTAGTCAAGTGTAGTCGCCGAGGGGGAGACAGTAAGCAGTGGAAAGCTACGAAAAAAAATATATATATTTTTTTTACATTGTAATATTTTGGGCTTCAGCTCTCGATCAAAGCGAGAGGCACGTAGTGCTCGACCCGAACCTTCGGCCCGTAGGGCTGCAACACCCCCGGCGGAGTCTCTGCCAATCTACGGGATTGGCCGGGCTTACCCGTGGCTGACGACGACGCTGGCCGGGGCACAGCAGAGACAAGTTTTTATCGGTTCGCTAATCGAGCAGGACAAAGTAACAGCGTTTGATTCTTTCAAAGCCTTTTTACTTTAACCTTTGGCTTCTGCGATCTCTTCGCAAGAAGGACTGTTTTCGCAATCAAATTACAGAATAAGTATACAAACTTTATAGAATCATCATTCACTGGAACGGGATAAGTTATTAATTTATGTAATCTGTTTGGAATATTAGAATCCACCAAAGCTACAATAGGTATTTGTAATTGATTAGCTTCAAGTATAGCCATGGAATTTTGATTTGCATTTATTATTATTAAACAATCCGGAATATTGTGTGTCACGATTCCTTCAAAACATTTTTGCATCTTTCTAAAACGTGGGAAATAATCGAAGGGCGAAGATGTAAAAGCGTCTTTCAAATTGGGATGTGCAGAGAAATCTTGAAAGTGTTTTTGTACTCTTCTCATATGTTTCCAATTGGTCAAAAACCCCCCAATCCATTTATGATTGATATAGCTCTGATTGGTTTTTTTTGCCATTCGTTGAATTATTCTATTATATTCCGGATTGGTATTTACCAATAATAAATGGCCTTTTGCACCAATGATAGATCCAATCAAATTACAGGCCCTTCGTAAACAAATAAGTGTTTTCTCTAAATCAAGAATAGCCATTTCATTTCTAAATCCGTACAAATATCCCCGAAAATCAGGAGTTGGTATCCGATGGCCCAGATATGCGTTTGTACTCAGTAATTTTTGAATGACCAACAAATTGGAATTGCACATAGTTCCTTTTTTCTTTTCGTTTAGATAGCTCAGGTGGTTAGAGCAAAGGACTGAAAATCCTTGTGTCAGTGGTTCGAATCCACTTCTAAACACAATAAGGGTCGGGTGGGACGGCGGCCCCCCCGTTATCGGATGTAGGGCCGGGGGCCACCGCCCGCTCGGGCGAATGGCACTAGGGATCGCGGCGGCGGGGCTCCACGCACCATCGTAGCCCCGTATAAATAATAAATCTCGAACGCCGTTCACCCCTACCCCTGGAATGAACGTTCGTCGAACCTCGGATACTTTATTACCTCGCTTCCGGTATATGAAGTTGTTTGCGAAAGAAACGCTTCCCAGAAATAGGCTTTAATGAGCCAGTCCTCGGACATTAACGCTCATATGCTGAGTACGGAGGCGTCTGCTGGGGCGGCGGCTTATTGGCCCTAAGATCAGCGGCCTGGAGCATAACTAATAGAGGATGAGGCGCTTGGTACTTTGTGCTTGCTTTTCGGGAAAAGTGACAAATTCGAACGAGCACGTTTAGCCCAATCGTACATTTTAGCAATCAAATGGTACATTTTTGCAATAGTAAATGGCAAAGGGAGAAGGCAACGACGGGTGAACGATTTATCGCAAAAATGTACCATTGCTCGTGTACCTTAGTGAGTGTCGAGAGAGGTGAACCCTTTTTCCTTATCCTTCTTCCCCGCCATCTCTGGTAACCGAATGTACCAGCAGAAACTCACATAATTTTTGAACCTTTTCTCATCACAAAAATCGTGGGGGAAAAAAAGAAAAAGGGTTCTTAGCACAATTACTGGAAATTATGCATCTTCTACAATTGGGTTTAGTAATGGGCAGCAGAATGATAAAGAAAAGGATAATAATGCCCATATCATGATTATTCCCAATGATGTATTTCTCATTGGAAATAGTAATGATCATAGAAATTGTAGAAGAATGATCACGATGATCATAATTGAATTACAATCATCGTGATTATGATTATCAACACGAGGATTGAGATTCATATATATATATATATATACAGCAGATATAGACATCAACATTATTATTATTATTACTATCCAGTAGGATCAGTAATCCAACAAATAGGGTCATTATCTGAATGGTGGGGAAATCCACACGAGGACGGGGTTAATTATGATGATCTCTCCCATCGTCATAATGATGATCAAGGATATTGAAAGGATATCCATCGACTCGATTCTCACTTCATTCGGATCATTCATATATGTATATGATCGAATCATATACATATTTTCTGTTGTAATTCCCCGTTTCTATCCGGATCACCGGATTGAGATGAAAGATTCATAAATAGAGGCTTGTATCTCATTGTTCTCAGTCCCCCCCCCCCTATTCCCCGTTTAAACCATCACGGCCGGGCTTATTCCGTCATATACTTCATTACCCATATTTTTCTATTTCTCACTAAAAAAATATCTTCTTTTGCCGCCGGCCGGCCGCTTGTCGTTCTCACCGTCTACGTTGCATACGGTGGGTAAGCTTAAAAAAAGGTTAGTCGAGATCTTTGTACTTAGTAGGTAATAGGTTAGTTCCAGGAACAATAGAATCTAAAGTAGGCTAAGGACGGATTCGAACCATCTTTATAGGATTTGCAATCCAATACATTACCTTTATGTTACTTAGCCATTTCTTAGACTTTTCGGACCAGAATAAAAAGGAATATGAAAAACAACAGGATTGGCATCGGCCAAAAACGCTTTGTCACAACCATTAATATGACTCAAGCGTACCAACGGACTTTTTTCATAACATCATTTTTCAATACCACCTCGAAAAGGATACAGCAACGTATTCAACTACCGATTGGTATTTGATAACCATCTCTTTCCCTTCACTTAGTTCAACCTTATGCTTGTGAAAGAAGCTCAATTTTGGCATATGTGATGGCCGTTGCTACCTACTTTGTTTCTTCATTGGAGCCGTTGTCGATTCGGAATCCCGGCCGGGGATTCCATAGTTTTTATTGTATCGAACATTATCAAATGCAATATATGTTCAATAAAATTATTTTCATATTACGTGAAAAATAAAAGGAAACTGCGTAGCACTTCTGCCACCTATAGTCCCGTGCGTGCCATTCATTCAGCTCCCTCTCCCGTAAAGCCAGAGAAGTCTCCTTTGGATGGGCAGGCGCGTAGTCGGGGAGCAGTATAAGGCCCAAGGGGGGGGCCCGTAGACCTTAGGGAGAGGGCGTGTAGATTAAGTGAAGGCATGTAGTGCTCGACCTGAACGCTTTACGTAATCTTCGCTCCACCTTATTCCACGCGGAAACATCTATTTTCGCAACATCACGGAGCAAGTACGCCCTTTGGTCTTCCATTGCGAATACTAAGAATTTATAACAAAGTGTATCCAGTCAAATAGCCCGACTCATGCTACGTAGTATAACTTCCTTTATGGTTACAGATAAGTATAGCAAGACCGAGAGTTCTCGCGGGCTTACTTGGTTATCGTTCCCGTCACGATTTATTCCCCTGATTTGGAAGAGTTGACCGGCGGCGAGGTCGGATTTCTAGCTCTTGAATCGATTCTGTCTCCAGTCACGGCATTCTTTTCAAATTTGAAAAGCATGCGGGCACTCTGAGCGGCGGGCGGCGTTTAGGTCTAGATAAAAAGTGAAAATTCACTTTGCTTTGGTAGCTTCCGACTTTTCTATTCAGCCCTTATATTTCTGTTTATATTTACGAATTCAAGGATATGCTAGCCAGTAAGGTGGTCCTCCGTTTATTGCGACGAGCCTCACTTGGTGCTAAGCCGAGAATGAAGCGCATAGAGGCTACCAAATACTACTATCTGGGAGGAAATAAGTCATTATCTACACCCAAGCTCTTCCTAATCTACATAAATCTTGAGTATTTCGTGCCTCAGGCATGGTCCGGCGGGGACAAAGGTTGCTTATATATGGTATTATACATATTATGTCTCTCCTGTTAACCCGACGCCGTCCCCTCCCCCCCCCCCTTTTTCGGGCCACAAGGGTTAGGGTCGATTTTAGTATATCGGGTTGTTCTTAGTTTGGCTGCATTTTGATTGATCAGCCATGAATGGTCATTGTTTTGACAGAAACAAAAGTAAACGGTTATGCTAGAAGGTGCAAAATTAATTGGAGCAGGAGCAGCGACCATTGCTTCAGCGGGAGCTGCTGTAGGTATTGGAAACGTTTCTAGTGTGCGCCTCGCCAGAGCGCGTTTGGATCAGCGAAGGTTAACAGATTATCGCACGGCCTTAGCCCTAACCTGTAGCGGGAACAGACCGCAGGGAACCATAGCATGGGTTTCAGTCGAATCTCGTCGCACGGTGTTCGCGAGTGCTTCAGAGTCAAGCGTTACTCCCTCCAACGAAGGAGGCCCAGAGGAAGGCACTAAGGGCCAACTAAACCCTTTGTGCAAACAACCCCATGGGGGAAACTGCAGGAAGCAGGAAAAGTCGCTCACTAGCCTAAACGACGAGCAAACAACCAAACGTGAAAGCAAGGGATCACCCCAATGGGCCCCGAAGGGGTTAGCACCTAGGTGCCAAACCCCGGAGGACCAAGGTATATCCAAAAATGTAATGGGTGACAGATCAGTCATAAGTACTCCGAGGGATACACTGGGCAAACCAAGTTGCGTATACGACGATGCCCGTAATGTGAAAGACTCTGAGGGAAGGACTGTAGATGGTAATGTGCCACCACAGAAAGGTGCGGAAAAAACTTTTTTATGTCAACCATCCCGCAGGCGCGTAGTGCGAAGACAAAAGGAGAGGGTCGACCAACAGGAGAGGACGGGAAATCGAGGACTGAGAAAAGCTGAAATATTTTTCTTTGGGAGTGTAGTGAAACCGGCGGAAGCAACTACTAGAACTAAGGCCAATAGAGGTGAGTTTGGACCAGTGACGCCTCCCGCGCTCGGTCGCGTCTTCTATGAAGACATTTGCAATATAGACAACCTTAGGGCTGGCTATGAAGGGCCAAAAGGAAATGTAGCCCCGGGAATCGACGGGAAAACTAAAGCGGACATGACCGACAAGGCCCTTGAAAAACTATCCAGAGAGTTGAGAAGGCAGGCATATGCCCCGAAACCCGCCAAACGGATAATGATTCCTAAACCAGATGGCGGCAGTAGGCCCCTTTCTATTGCTCCGACGGTTGACAAAGTTGTGCAATCCACTTTAAAAGGACTCATGGAACCGCACTTTGAGTTGCTTTTCAGGGACTCAAGCCACGGGTTCCGCCCTGGGAGAAGCTGTCATGAAGCCCTGCGAGACCCACGTTACTCGTGGACGGCACCGACTTGGCTTGTACAAATTGATATTAAGAAAGACTTTGACAAGATTCATCACGACCTGCTTATTAAGGAGATGGGACCAGTACTGCGATCTAAAGCACTACAGGATCCTATGCGGAAGCTACTTAACGCAGGATACATAGATGTATATAACCTTACGGATCGAACGGGATACAACACAGAGGGCGTTCCGCAGGGCTCTATAATATCCCCGCTTTGTACCAATATCTTCCTACATAAGTTGGATTGCTACGTCGAAGACATACTCATACCCAAATACAATGTAGCGAATATGCGCCTCGCGTCGGCAGAATATAGTAGGAAAAGAAGGGTTGATATCCATTCAAAATACAAAGCCTTCTTCAAGTACTATACAGAATTGGGGCAGGCCATCAAAAACATCAAACACCTAGAATGGATGAACCGCGAGCGACAAAAAAAATATATTTTCGCAAAAAAAAAATCTTTTTTTGTAAATTTCTTCTTTTCTCGAAACCCTAAAGTTTCGTGCCCTTTGGGCCGCCGAGAGACGCTTCCAGAAATGGCTGAGAAAGAGGGATTAGAAAGACTTAAGTACCTACGGTACGCGGATAACATAATTTTAGGTGTTATAGGCACCAAACGAGATGCCCTGGATATTATAAAAGCCGTGCAAAACTTCCTGCAGGAAGAACTGAAGTTGGGCATAAACGAACATAAAATCTTACACGCAAAGTCCGGGATGGCCAAATACTTGGGCGCATTAGTAATATATTACGGCACCCGAAGTGTGGAAATCTCAAGCACTGGCAAGATATCCGGTGTCAACCAAGTAAGACTCCGATCTCGTCCACAACTAATTGCTCCCATAACGGACTTAGTAACTAAAGCCTTGGAACTTGGATATGCGAAAAAAAACGCCAAGGGCTTGGCTCGGGCAACCTCCAATCCACGATTGGCTTCCTCGGAGGACAAGCACATTGTTACCCACTTCTCATCGGTGATACGCGGCATTGTTAACTACTATTCATTCGTGAACAAGCGCTCTTCCCCGTGGAAAGTTGTGTCCATCTATAAAAAATCCTGCGCGCCAACCCTGGCCAGAAAACACGGCTTACGGTCAGCCAAGGCTGCTTTACTCAAATCTGGTCCGAACCTGCGGATCACAGAAAAAGGCAAGGAGGTTGCGTCACTATACTACCCCACCTCTCTAAAAACTACAGGAAAATTCCATGCTACTAGGTTCAGTCAGGTTACTATACTCGAGGAAGCATATTATGGAGTCAGGTGACTACTATATTCGAGAAACCCCGTGATGGAGTGGCGTGGATGGAGCGGGCACCTACTCACTCACAACGATAGGCTCTTCTATCTATCCAGCGCCTCCTCTGTCAATAAAAAATCTGTTTAGGTCCCCCGCTGGTCGAGTGTCTCGCTCTGGTCGGCCCTCTCTCTCCGGTCTTCGCGCCTCCCCCCCTCTTGTTCCTCTAGCACTCGTGCATGGAAATCTACGAGCCATTTCCAGTCTGCGGAGCTTTTCTTACCAGCCATTTGGGCTAGTTTAAATTTTTTTTCGCAGCTTTGACTGTATCACTTGCTTGGGACTCCTTCGAAATATCCCGGTCTCGGCGCTCCCGCTAGGGCAATCATAGACGAATTGAGGAAGCGGATCACGCTATGCCTACAATGACTTAGTTAGGAGGAGGTGCAGGGGGGTGCGGCGGGCGGCGCCCCCCCCCCGTCTAAGGAGGGCCGGTAGCGCTTATACGGCCAAGCTACAGAAGCTGTAGAGATTGCCATGGACGAGCCACATGCGGGGAAACTCGCATGTGTGGTTCTGACCGGGGGGGTAGGAACCCTATCGGTATTCTTTGATTCATTCTGTTGCGCGAAATCCATCATTGGCTAAGCAATTATTTGGTTATGCTATTTCGGGTTTTGCTCCAACTGAAGCTATTGCTTCGTTTGCCTCAATGATGGCATTTTCAATATCGTTCGTCTTTCAATGTGCTGCAAATATTTATTCTTCTTTTCTTTCTGATTCCTCAAAACGAGCACCCCAGGGCTCGAACGTTTCGTACGTTCGAGCCCTTCCCTCGCCGCGCGCGCGTGAAAGAGCTAAGGAAAGAGAAACAGGGGGTATTTATTTGACCTTTGCATCCGCACAGTAGAGCCCCCGCCGGGCTTCAGCTCGCGGCACCTAGAAGGCTTTGACTCACCACCCCGGGATAGGTCAGGGAGCGAGAAACGTAGAAGGAAATAAATCTTTTTTTCCATATCTTTTTCTGCTCACTTTTACAGGGTCCAAGGGAGATTCAACTTGGCTTGTCGAACCCCTTCTTTCTTTTGTAAAGCCAAGGAAATCTACAAGCCATTTCCGGCCTTCATCCATCCGGAAATGGCTTGTAGATTCTTCGGACTCCTTTGCCTCGACGAAAGGAGGCACGTAGTGCGGAAACCTGAAGGATAAGTGCATAGCACTCGGCCACACGATTGGGGGAGCGGGGCGCCTCTTTCTCGTTTGGTTCTCTACTCCACATAGCGCCGCGAGTGGGCGGCTTAATTTGCTATGTTAGTGGGCATAGCGAATCCGGGGCTTATAGTTTAATTGGTTCAAACGCACCGCTCATAACGGTGATATTGTAGGTTCGAGTCCTACTAAGCCCATATTCCATAAGACCAAAGTAATAACCGTTGGGCCGAAAGACGGTACAAGGATGCATATTACATTTCGCGCTAGATTTATGTAATAGTAGATCCATCCACCCGCGGTGGCTTGGCAGCTGGGTGATGTGTTGAAATTGATTCCGAACTTTGCTATAATATTGTTCTCGGGAGAAGCGAATGAAGGCCGTAGGGGGGAGGGGGGGCGAGAAAAGCGCATAGCGCTGCGACCACCGAGAGGCTGGAGACCCGCGTCGTATAGTAATTGTCCACACAGCACTGAAAAAAAATATATATCTCTTTTTTTGCATTCTCCCAAGAACCGAAAAAGGGACCCCGCCTGTCAACCGTAACGAAGTGGAAAAACTGACAAAAAGGAAGAACTGATAAGAAAATAAAGAAACTGACGGGACACTAGCCGAAATGGCTGAGGAAGAACTGCATTACGAAGAAAGAACCCTCTCAGCCGGCGAAGTGCCCGGAGATCTACAAGCCATTTCTGGTCTTCGGCTCCTCGTTCGGACCCGGTTCTAAGCTATCTCTTGACCACTTTGATTGGTAGAGCGGTCAATAGATAGCTGTGACCAAATATCTGATGGTGGCTCTCCCCGCTTCGTTCTCTCGCTCATCCCAGTTTTTCCGTTTCCCAGTTCCAAAATGTGAAAAGAAAAAAATATATCTATTGTTTCATTCATCGCTACGCGGTGGATGAATCGCTATACGCTCCGTTCATGGCTCGCATTTTAGGTCAGAATTGTTTTTCACGAATCTGTTGTCCAATTAAGGAATTGAAATTATCATAATCGAGAATCTACGGGTGTATAGCTCAGTTGGTAGAGCAATAGGCTTTTAACTTAAAGGTCGCAGGTTCGAGTCCTGCTATACCCAACAAACTTCGGATCTAGTAATTCCGGCAGTTCGTATACGCGTTCAAAGATAACTCAGCGGAGGGATCATTACGAGCCATTGCGCTAAGCCTAACAGGCGAAAATTCGATATATATATAAAAAATGGAAAAATTTGTCGACCAAGCTTGCGTGTTCCCCGGCTCGGAGAAGGAGAAATGTATTATTCTCTTCTCTTCATCCCTGTTCAACCATGCGAGCATAACTGAGTTAAGCGAAGCACGCACTTTGTAATGGCATTATAAAAATTTTTCTACGATCGTAACTTCGTTACTCAACTTGCATTGGCTGAACGTTAGGGCGCAGCTAAACGTGGATGGCTGCTGGGGTCGGGCACCCCTACTACGGCGTTACCTGAAAAGAATCATTATAGGCTCTGGCCGTGGGTTCGTGAGACAAAAAAGGGGTTCTCGTCCCTGCGGGCAGATACTGTAAAGTTTCAGGTCCGGAGAGATACTCTACGAAATATTTCTTCGTTCGACATTTTCCACCCGTAGGTGCGATGGATGCTTCTATAAATGGCTGAGAGAGAATGCGCGTAGCAGAAAAAATCTATATTTTTCCACCCCTCTCCCGGTCGAGCATTATGTGGCTAAAAGAGTTTCTTCTAACCACGCTTTTACCTTCTATATTTTCTTTTCATCCGAGGCCTAGTGATTGATTGCATAACTTCAGGGGGTTGGCGGATATGATGGAATTGGTAGACATGCCAGGTTTAGGTTCTGGTGACCACAATGTTCGTGGGGGTTCGAGTCCCTCTATCCGTACGAATTGAAATTGGTTCACTCGATTTTTGTCCCGCGGGGAAATATTTTGTTTGGGTAAATCAGTTTTTTTGCCCGACAGGCCCACTGGGGAAACTGTCAGACAGTCGCGGGCCCTTGTCAGACAGTATTTCGGTTCCGTGGTGTCCGACGAGACAAAGTCCGGGGGGGTGGTCAGACAAAAAAGTCCAAGTCCTATACCTTTCGTTTGTTTCCGCATCGCGTGCCTTCGGGCAGATACTTTTAAGTAAGCTTTTGCGCCTTTTTTTCTTTCTTTCAGCGGTCTCCTTTGGGCCCTTCCTTTGTTTGGGCCCACCGAAGGGCCGAAGGCGGGGAGCGAGAAATGGCTTGACGATTTCCGCCCACGAACACCAGAGGGAGAGGTGGCTCCTCGACCCTCTCCTTATAGGTCGAGTGCTCAAGGGGCCATAGGTTTCGGCGGGGAAACGCATTGAAGAGAATGCAGTTGATTGATTCGTTGACATACCCACGGATGGAGAGGGATTCGAACCCCCGGTATTCTCGATACTTCGGTTTTCAAGACCGACTCTTTCAACCGCTCAGACATCCATCCCTTTCGTAATAAGCTCTTGAGCTCGAAGCGGACAATAAGAAACCTAATATTCAATTACTATGTGAATTAAAGTTCAGAGGATACACGAAAATTTTTGTTTCGTTTGACTAGACTCGTAGGGCTCGACCCGAAGGCCAAAGCACGGAGTACGCGACCCGAGTGGGCCCGAAGGCCCGAAGGCTAGAAATGGCTTGACGATTTCCGCGCACGAGCACCAGAAGGATAGGTCTTGGCGAAAGAAAACGTTCGAGCCAGAGTCGGAGTAGCCCGGCGGGCTATTCCGTATTCCACGGGGCTTCGCGTAAGTAATTCACTAAACATGACCGTTCAAAATCTGCAAGAGCTGCTGTCGGAGAAGGAGCAGGATCAAATCTATAGATTTTGCGTGCCCTCTACCAAAGAATGAACAACGTAGACGCGTCAGCAGCCCAGAGCTTTATTGGCTCCATTAGCATGGGGGTGTAGCCGATCGAAGAGCGAGAACAAGCTAGTCAGTGAGAATAGCTCCACTTTCTACCAGTAGCTAGATTTGTCCCTAAGCCGCCTCTCGCATAACAGCTTTATGCTCCGTGCCTCGCTCACTTCGTGGGCCTGCTTCTTTTCATTCAAGCTTACCCCCTACAGGCTATAGAAGCATGCCGCAGGAAATAAAAATATCTTTTTCGCCCATACAGATATGCTACTCGTTTAGCCAGCTCCCAGTCTCTAGTCACTGTGTTCAACGAGCTTCGCGATACCCCCACCAAATACCCGCATTTCGCGAATCAAACAAGTGTTGATTATGAATCATCGGCGATAATGATGGTAAAATTCTATTTTTTTTATCAATGCGGATATAGATTAAAGGTAAATTATCTGCCTTCCAAGCAGAGGATATGGGTTCGATTCCCGTTATCCGCAATGGCTAAAAAAAACGAATTAAACTTCATATGTTTGCATCAAGATTTAAAGTTTGTCGCCAAATTCTGGAAAATGTTTGGCAGACCAAAAAACTTACTCCGAAACAAAAATTACTTATTTCGGAGCTTGGGAGGAACAGGAGAAATAAAAAACAATCTGACTTTTCCGTACAATTGCGAACTATGAAAAAGTTGTCCCTTTTTTATGGAAATTTACCAATGAGAAAGCTGCAAAGGGCTAAAACACGCACTTATATGGATAAGAAAAACAGTTTGCTATTCGATATAGAAAAAAGATTGGACGTTATTCTGGTTCGTCTTAATTTTTGTTCAACTATGTTTCAAGCGAGGCAACTAATAAATCATCAAAATATTTGTGTCAATCATAAAAAGGTAAATATTCCTGGGTTTCAAGTATCCAACGGTGATCTTATATCTATCCAGGAAAATTCTTTAGCTTTTTTCGAATCGAACATAAGACGAAATTTACAAACCAACCGAATAGGGAGAATGAAACCTAATCATTTAGAAGTTAATTATAAAACACTAAAAGCTGTGGTATTATACGAACCTCAACAAATACGATTTCCCTATAAAATAGATCTAGACCTTCTTGCTTGATTCAGAAAAACGAAAAATGAATATTTTTGTTGCAATTTCGCCCTGTCAGTTTCCTTTTTCTCCCGCCCCCCCCTGATGATAGTCCCCTCCTGGGGGCCTCGTCGGCTCCTATCGTAGACTTATACAGCTCATAGAATCCTGGGGGGGTAACTGAGGTGGGGCCAAATGTTGTGATCGAAACCCAGATGAATTATCATCCTGACGATCCGAGATGGGTGGTGGAATAATGCGTTATGACAAAAGAAAGAGTTAAAATATATGATGGGAAAGAAAAGAATTTTTTGTTTCATCGGAAGAGCCCAAAGGAAACTTCTCTGGTTCTCCGAGAGAAAGGTCCTTTGTAATGGACCTGAAATGGCTTCTCGGCCAGCCGATACGGCCGGCTCGTGGATTCACGCCCACGGCCGGCCGGCGGCGAGACCCCCCCATTAAATAAAAATTCCAACGCGTTTATTTCTACCAAATAATGAAAAGTCACTACTAAATTTATTTATTAGTAGTGACACCCTATGCGCCCTATGGTTTTCTTATTATATACGTATCTTCTATTATTAAGCTGTGCTTTCTCTATCCATATATGCTTTTGCATATTACTATTATTATTCCATGAAATAATTGATTTACTACATTCGAGTGGTAAAGGCACCTCCTTCGGTGCCTTCCCGATGCGAGGGGCTTATTATAGCCTATGTTTATTCTTATTGTAGCCTATGTTTATTATTGGGGCTCCTGCTCTCCGCGAGGAAGTTGGTTACGCGCTCGCGGCTGCTGTATGTTCGCAGCTTACAGCTAAGAGCTCACTGGAACTGCGAACAGGATACGGCATAGCTCACAGAAATAATCTGTGTACACTTGCAAATGAAATTCAGGATTAATATGCAGGCTGCTAGGGTTTAACCTTTAATAAATATATTTATGAATCAAACCTTTCGGATCATACTCCTCCGGTTTATCAACCGAAATTCATGTATTCAAATTTGAAGTCTTCTTCACAAACCTTAGTTTCTAAAGATTTAGTTAAGGAGATTGGAACCAATGCATATTGTTATAGTACTAATAGGGTTAAATATTTTAATAGTAAATTTGATGAGGCCTGTGATAGGTGAGCCAACAGATTACAGTAAAGTGACTTGGAGGAATAGCGAAGCCGATCGGTGCAACCAACGATGGACCCATGAAAAATATATTAGAAGTTTTTGTCTCGATTCGGAATATGTTCGGAATGATTCCAATAGTACACTTTCTAAGTATGGTAAGTATTTCGTAGATTTTTTGACACACTCGGGGAGAATAATGTGTCAGGGGATTGGATGCTGGAGATAGAGAGAGAGTCAAAGATAGGAACCGAAGTTTTAATTACATTTTCGGTAATAAGGTATTGTCTTACCGACTATTGATAGTGAGCATTGATCCGGGAGTGAATTCAAATCATATTATTTCGATTGAAGGTGAGCGGATTAATTCTACTTTTCTAACAGGTTGTATTTCAAGTATTTCGAAAAGTATGACGGGAGTTCCACTTCCTGAACCAGCGGACTGCCCAATATACCACATTTATCTAATACCTTATTCCACTCTAGCCAAAATGCAAACATTTCGAGACTTTAATGAGATAAAGAAGAGAGTAAATTCGTGTCCAGGTTCATTCATTACAATGAGAGGTCGTACGGAGGGTATTTAATATTAGAGGGTTTGAAGGGGGTCACGTGGTAGGGGAGGTAGGTGAACTTACAAACCCTTGCATCGCTAGTTTAGTAACGGGGTTCATTGGATGAGTTTTAGGTTTAATTTTGAACGGGATTCTAATTCATAGGGGTTTAGTCGTGTCGACTCTCTATGGTCGACGGATTTATTCCGACGTTATCTCTAAATGAGGTTTTTACTGTTGCCGAGGCCTTTAATAAATCTTCATAAAAAGTCCGTTTCGGATTTTGGGGGTCGACGAGACACTCTCCCACCCAAAGGGAGAGTGCTTTAGCTCTCTCCCCCAGGTCAAATTTAGTTAGTTACTTAGAGGAGAAAAGCAATTGTACTTCTAAGTTATATTCTTGGAAACCCCGAGGACAATTGCACTTGTCTAGAGGTAGAATCTCAGCCATGGCGGCGGGTCTGCAGAAAGCTGCCGAGACCGTTGATACAAATAAATTAGTTGATTGGTTTCAAAGTAAGGTAATGTGTTCAAGTTGTAAAACTTTAAATGTAACAAAAATTTTGACAAGTTTAATTTAAGTATTTCGGGAATCTCGAGTTGTATAAGTACGGTTCAACTCAGTACGAATTCGAGCATCGAATTGATAAGATTAAATTGACGGGAAATAGTTTAAATGGTGTGGATTCTTTGCCGCCCTGGTAGAACGTCTTTAATATGAAAACTTCTACCAATAGATATGTTAAAACAGAGCCGTTCGAGATTCATAATTCCAAATCGCTTGCAAATTTTGATAAATATGTTTATAGCTTTACATAGTAGTCCATAAATCTAGCGGTCACGGCGGTTAGAGAGAAATGGGACGGCGGGGTCTGTTGTGACGACTTATTAATAATAGCTGCGAGATTATTACGGTTACCGTACCCAATCAGTAAAGTTCTCCTACCCCGGACTAGACCTAGTAGCCTCAACAACTCTTTCGTTGACATTTGAATAGTAGATTGGTTTTCAGTAAATTCTAATAGGAAGGTCCAGATTTTTTCTCTAAAGTGAAATGAGAACCCAAGGCCCGGGGGGTTCGAGTGAAATGGATACAAACTTTATTATAACTAAAAGTCGTCAAACAATCGAATACAAGTTTATATTTTTAACTATTAAAGAGTTTTGAGATGATAAACGTTCTTAGAGCGCTTGATCCTGATTTAAAAGGTTTGGCTCTAGTTCTTGATGAAAAGGTTATGTCAACTCCACTTGACACCCAATTGTTATGTGTCTAAGGATACCCACGGGAGATTGGGTACAAGTTCATGGGAATACGTTAGACAATGTGATGGGGATACGAAGTTTGATGAATAATCATGTATAAGGATCAGTTATCATATATAAGGGGTGAAATATGAAAAAGAGGTTGAGTTTGCCTACAAAAAAAAATTTTTACATTGAATGCACTGAAAGTTGCTTATGGAAAGGGTGAAAAAGCATCTACTTTTTCATTTACGGTAAAACGGATTGCCGGAAAATTGTTAAATTCGTGAGTTGAGTCAGGCATTCGAAATATCATTAGACCCGAATTCGGTACAAAGACGTTAGTATCGTAGAGATAAAGATTTGTGTAGCCACGGACGGAGAGTACCGTATGAATAAAAACTTTGTATGGTCATATCCAGAGATCTTTCTCAAGCTCATTTTGCACTTGGTATAATTATTCGGATAGTTTTTATGCAGAATTATTTATGCCGTAATGCTAAGGTTTGGCCAGCCCTTACTGGTTCTGTAAGGGAAGTCAGCTATATAAGCGTGAAGAACTTCCGTTATTTAGGGGTATATTATGCTTCTCATTTGTAGTCGTTACCGACCCCCTAGCCCCTCGTCAGAGTCCATGAGTGCTAGCGTTTCTTCTCGTACTGGTCATTAAAGAAGTAAGTTAAAGGTTTTTTTTTCGTTAAAACATTAACCAAAGGCCCGTAGGGAATGTGTTGGATTTTCAACTTCGCAAACTCGTAATCTGGTAACCACAGGGTCCTGTGGTTGGATTGTCTTTCTTTTATATATATACATCTTTATTTCATTCCCGTTATCGTAAAAACGAAAAGACACTCAAATTTTTTCGTTTTGGGGCTGGAACCCGAGGATGAAGCATCATATAAAATGTATGGAAATATTTGTGCAATTTTTTGTTCTCGGTGCCCCTTATTCTCAATTTCTTCCTAGTACGATGCCCGATTTAGTGATACGCAAGATGATTTATATTGTAAGTTTCTATAGGTTCAAATCCTATTTATGCGTAAATTAAATAATCATACTCGAAAAAAAGAGTTTGATCCTGGCTCAGAATGAACGCTAGCGATATGCTTAACACATGCAAGTCGAACGTTGCTTTCGTTGTTACGTGTTGAAGGTCGCATTCGGGGGGGAGAACCTTTTTTTTTCTCCGAGCTGCTCAACTCAGTTGAGCCTGCGGCCTCCGATCAACCGTGAGAACCGTTGAAAACAAAGTGGCGAACGGGCGAGTAATATGTGGGAATCTGCCAAACAGTTTGGGCCAAATCCCGAATAAACGAAAGCTAAAAGGCGCTGTTTGATGAGCCCACAAAGCATCAGGTAGTTGGTTAGGTAAAGGCTGACCAAGCCAACGACGCTTAGCGGGTCTGTTAGGGCGATCCGCCGCACTGGGACTGAGACACGGCCCAGACTCCCACGGGAGGCTGCAGTGGGGAATCTTGGACAATGGGCGAAAGCCTGATCCAGCAATATGGCGTGAGTGAAGAAGGGCAATGCAGCTTGTAAAGCTCTTTCGTCGAGTATGCGATTATGACAAGACTCGAAGAAGAAGCCCCGGCTAACTCCGTGCCAGCAGCCGCGGTAAGACGGGGGGGGCAAGTGTTATTCGGAATGACTAGGCGTAAAGGGCACGTAGGCGGTGAATCCAGTTGGAAGTGAAAGTCGCCAGCTCAACTGGCGGAATGCTTTCAAAACCAATTTACTAGAGTAAGGTATAGAGGAAAGCGGAATTTCGTGTGTAGCGATAAAATGCAAAAATATACGAAGGAACGCCAAAAGCGAAGGCAGCTTTCTGGTTCTTTAACCGACGCTAAAGTGCGAAAGCATGGGGAGCAAACAGGATTAGATACCCTGGTAGTCCATGCTGTAAACGATGAGTGTTCGTTCTTGGTCTACTGATATTGCACCCTTTCGGTCCGACTTAAGCTCGGCTTAATGCTTAAATTACTGCAAAGGTAGTGTGACTCGATTGTTTCCTTCAAGTTCCAATAATCGTGAAAAATATGTGATGATCAGGGGCTGAGCTAACGCGTTAAACACTCCGCCTGGGGAGTACGGTCGCAAGGCTGAAACTCAAAGGAATTGACGGGGGCCTGCACAAGCGGTGGAGCATGTGGTTTAATTCGATTCAACGCGCAAAACCTTACCAGCCCTTGACATATGAATAAGTGTGCCTGTTCCTAACGGGATGGTACGGAAATTCATACAGGTGTTGCATGGCTGTCGTCAGCTCGTGTCTCGAGACGTTGGGTTAAGTCCTATAACGAGCGCAACCCTCGTTTTGTGTTGCTAAGACATGCTCTGGTTCAATCCTTGACCACTGGAGACTGACGAAGACTACGCCGTGAAAATGGAGGATACCAATGAGCTGAGTCTCTGCAAACGCTGTGTGGCCCATTCCGAAAAGAATATGACCATAATACAAAGTTTCAATAAGGTACTCTCCGACGAACGAAGCTCTCGGAGCATCGTACACTTCACACTGAGGAACTCAGTCTTAGTCAAAATGATTGACACTCCAAGCCATGTGCTGCACTCACAAAAAACTGCCAGTGATATACTGGAGGAAGGTGGGGATGACGTCAAGTCCGCATGGCCCTTATGGGCTGGGCTACACACGTGCTACAATGGCAATTACAATTGGAAGCAATGCTGTAAGGCGGAGCGAATCCAGAAAGATTGCCTAAGTTCGGATTGTTCTCTGCAACTCGAGAACATGAAGTTGGAATCGCTAGTAATCGCGGATCAGCATGCCGCGGTGAATAAGTACTCGGGCCCTGTACAAACTGCCCGTCAAACCATGGGAATTGGTTTCGCCCGAAGCAGCCGACCAAAGATCACCCATTACTCGGGGTGTTCCACGCCGTTGCTGAGTGCGGTCTGCTAGAGACATTGGTGATCTCATGTAGGAGACCAAGGTTGGGCCATTGACTGAGGTTAAGTCGTAACAAGGTAGCCGCAGGGGAACCTGTGGCTGGATCGACTCCTTTTTTCTAATTCCGTGAGAAGTGGCAAGTGCCGGAGAAATGAGAGAAAAAATTGACTCTACGAGCTTTCAATTTCCAATCTCGAATACGATGACGCAGCTACAAGGAAGGGGAATAGAAAAATTCAATTAAAATTTCATCATGATACTTTTTTATGTTGTTTCTCTGGTTATCGCTCTTTTTCGGGTACTCCCGGTATACACGTGCCAGAAATAATCCCGTTCATTCTGCCGTCTCTCCAATAATCCCAGTTTCTATCAATACTTACGGCGGTTTAATCGTTTCGTTTTGACCCCTTTGCTACCATTTTCCCAGTGGTTCATGCAGGAGCTATCGCCGCTTCATCCTTGTTTGTTGCTATGATGTTACATATAAGGATAGAAGAAATTCAAATGTATTGCGCCCTCGCTGGTGGTGGCCCCATTTATTTCCCCGGAATCTTTCTAATCCCTTCCTTGCCTGCCTTTAAATTTCCAAGTCTTAAGGGTTTCACCGGACCGGCTAATCAGCTCAGTCGGCGGGGGTGGTGCGTCGGACGATGGCCCGGCGGCAGGCTCCGAAAACGAAGAGCGATATGACAATCCCTTCATTTACCGGCGCCCTTAGTAAAGCTGACACGTTATGCTCGGTGAGTGAGTCGGGGCATAGCGCGGCGGCGGGTAGGCTGCCCGCCGCCGCCCTGGACAGGGAGGGGGGGCACCGGGTTACCTGAAAGAAAAACTCGCGATTAGCCGCTTCGGGTACCCCGAAGTTGGCAAGTCGGGCGGCGGGTCGCCCAACTGGGTTATGGGGTTGGGCAAGTCGTCCGCCGATATGGAGGAGCGGGCTTTGGGACCCTCCCTCCCTTCCTGGGCTAACAGAGAAAGCAAAAGGCGCCGACGTGAGACCCTGTCAAACTATCTATCGGGTTTTATCCCTTTTCATTTTTCACTCGCGGAGGTAACTCTCAAATCCAATCACGATTTGGAATTGGATAAAATGAAATTGGAGAACGAAGATAAATTGGAAGAATGTGAAGCAGCAAGTCCGGTGGTCCTGATTCTGACAATTGTGATAGGGGAGCGGCCCGCTGCCGCCGCACCCTCGGAACCTATCGATGATTCGTGGAGAGCTCGGCTCGAGTCGTTTTAGGACCTTCGGGCAGCTTTCCTTATCCCACCGCCATGGACTCGGTAATTGCAATGTTATGAAACTGCAGCATCATCCTTTTATTGAGCTTCCCCAGTATTTCTCTACCTCTCATCCCCTTGTTAGTGCGCTAGTTTATAGAGACAATTCTACCGGTTGCTTTTAAATACGACGTGGCTCGTTCAGCGAATTCTATACCATACAAAGGCTTCCGTGCCCGGAATATGGGCTGGTCTTCCAGCTTCGATTCATTGGCGCCAGCTATGGCGGCGAATCATCAAAGTTTTTTGGGCCGTGCACGGGGGCGTAAAGCGAATTCTAACCCGACAACTAGGAAGCGGCGGTAGATTATTTATTGCACCAGCGGGATCATAATCAGCATGTCGGAATAGTTTAGTAGGGTAGAACAGCGGGATCATAATTCGCACACGGGGGTTCGAATCCCTCTTCCGATAGGCGAAAAACATAAAAATAATTGATTATTCTTTCCAAAATAATATAATAATAAAATGAATTAGATTATTTTTTTGAAAAGGAAAAATTTTGGGAGCCGGGCACTATGGTAAGATGCGAAAACACCCGATCCCATTTCGACCTCGACACGTGAAATCGTCTTAGACCATATGTACTGATTCATCAATTTCGGGAGACATGGTCCACGCCCGGGCAACGGACTTTATCGGAGGGAAATATATATACGACCAAAATAGAATTACCGGAATAAAAAAATGCTATTAGACAAACGCGGATAGCTTACTAAAAAAAGACGACCATATCCCGGAAACTCTAGTCCAGGCGGGGATGAGATAAACATGCTAGTGGGTTAAAGCTCACTTTGTTGATGATCACGACGAAATAGCTGAAAAGGGAGGGTACTGGGACTCACTCCTTTGGTTCTACAGGGCTCTACGAACTCGTTGTATAAATTCGCACAGGGGGCGCGGTGGTAAACAATCAATCCCGATGGTTTGGGGAGGGGGAGCGAAGTATAGAGCTTCGCGATAGCGCGGAGGAGGGCCACCCAGGGTTCGGTGAAAGCTCGATCTAGTCAAAAAATGGTGGGTTTGCAGAGTTTTCGAGGAGTAGTCAAGCAGGTTAAATTCCCAGAGTATCCAAGTGATATGCCTAGTTGGCTGTAGAGCAGGTTCAATTCCTCCCGTATCAAAGAGAATGCATTGGATGGATGCCTAGGCATTGATAGGGATGGACGCTTTCAAAGGCGAAACGCCATGGGGAGATATCGTCTGTGATCCATGGGTCTCCGATCGGGAAACCGTATCCAGGCGAAAGCTAGCATTAGTGTGCTGCGCTACGCCTTGGACTTTCACAACTTAGCGAACTGAAACATCTAAGTAGCTAAAGGAAAGGAAATCAACCGAGACTCCGTTAGTAGCGGCGAGCGAAAGCGGATTAGGCTTCTCTCTTCATTCAATTTGTTGAAAATTTAATGATGGAAAAACTATTAAGGGAATTGTGAAAAAGATTGGAAAATCTTGCCAAAGAAGGCGATAGCCCTGTAACACATTTCTCCATTGGTTTTATTGGATAAGTAAAACGCGAATACCGTGTTTGAATTTCGATCGCTTCTACGCGAGCGACCAAGGGGGACCACCCTCTAAGCCTAAGTATTC